GTGAGCATCAGCATGTAGGTTCCAGATCCAAGTGGTAGTATCAGGGCCCTTAGCTATTGTTCTTGAGAAATGCCCGGGTCTGGCCCATTCCTCAAAAGATGTTTTTACAGGATCCCTATCCACAGCAATTTTAACTTCTGGTTCCGGCGAACGAATAATCATTAAGTCCTCCTCTTTCCGGACAAGACATACAAAGAGACCCGCCAACTGTCTTTTTATTGAATCTTTGAAAGATAGATATTATGATTAGTCCTTTTCTTTACTATCTACCGTCCTTCTATTTTTTTTAGTTATTCACTGGAGCAATTATATATTGAAGTCAATCCGAGGCAAGTGTTCGGATCTATTATGACATAAGGATTAGGTGCCTAACGGACATTAGTTATCTTGGAAGATTATTTCCCGACGTAACAAAAAAACCTTTTTTTTACGTTTTAATTTAAGAAGCTAGTGTATTTTTTTTTGAGGGTATAAGTCCCTATCTACATCTACTTTCTTTGAGTGAGCATAATATAGATTTTTTTATTCAATTCCAAATTCCAAGAAAACTCCTTAGAATTATTAATAAGACCGTCCTGATATATTAGGACGGAATAGTTCGATTGTCACCTTTTATTTGCTTTATTACTTCTGTTCTAGGGCCTATCCCTATTGTTTATCCTTATGAAATATGATATAAAATCGAAGGTAGAAGAAAGGGATATAATGAAATTCTTGATTCGATCTTCCTACCTAAATTATTTGATTAATGGATCAACAACCAAACCACCCATTTTATGAAAATGGAGAGTGGTTTTATTCAAATTCAAAGCGCTTCGTAATCTTCAACCAGTTCTGTGCTTCAATATAATTTCCCGGAGTAAGCGCTATAGCTTGTTTCCAATACTCAGCAGCTTGATCAAACCAAGCTTCCGCAATTTCTGAATCACCCTGTAGAATGGCCTGTTCTCCTCGGTCGGAATAGGCGGTTCCTTCCCCTAGAACCGTACTTGAGAGTTTCCTATCTCATACGGCTCAGAAATTGCTATCTTAATTTCCCCTATCTTAACTGAATTCGATTTCTCAAAAATCGATCCAATTTCTTCTTGGGTTAAGCAGAAGAAGTTAATTACCTAAGTTTCAAACCCTAATTTTGATCAATAATCAGTTTGATCTTTTCTCCCACCTTCAGAAGAATGAAGCATAGATAGACCTATATCCTTCGTTCTAATTTTCTGAAAGGTAACTATCTCGGTTTCGTTTCTTTCATATATGAAATTTCTATAGAATCCTCGAAAAAGACTTTTTCCCATAAGAAAGAAAAAAGAACTTACTATCTTTGGGATCTGATACTACACCGCTGCTTAATCCCTTAGTGGATCGGCTCTATTACATAAGCGGATTCCTAAATTTTGTCCCATATCATGGTATAATGAAGCAGTTTTTTTTAGTTGTATCGACCCAGTCCCTCACTAATTGATCTTTACGGTGTTTTTTCTATCAATTTGAGCTTTATCCATAGAATAGTAGTATAGGCTCCACTTTCTTCCTATTTTGATTCTCGTGAAGTGTCTTTCCTTCCTACAGCTGATAGGGCAAAATCGTTGTTTTGACGATCCCTATGTAGAAAGCCCTTTTTCTAGTATTTACTAGAAAATTGCATCCTATCTTTTTTTATTCCTTCTATAGTGGAGATAGTCGCACGTAATGACAGATCACGGCCATATTATTAAAAGCTTGCGGTAAGAAGGGGTTTCGTTCTAGCGCCCGGAAATAATATTCCAAAGCCTTTGTATGCTCTCCATTGCTTGTGTGTATAAGGCCTATGTTATATAGTATATAACTTCGATCATAGGGATCAATTTCTAGTCGCGTAGCTTCATAATAATTCTGCAAAGCTTCCGCATAATTTCCTTCGGATTGAGCCAACATCCGTTACGGTCGTTCATTCTATTCAAAAAATCTCCGTTCCAAAACCGTACATGAGGTTTTCATCTCATACGGCTCCTCCCTTCTGTACATAGTACTAAGTGAAAAATCTATAGAATGAAAATCGAATTAGTGCCATCTCATTATGGACCGAAAGGGGCTGGTATTTTTTCAAGAAATCTCTAGCCAACCTTCCCCCAAGAGGTTTTTCTTAACACCAATGAATTCTATTAATGCTAGAAGAAAACGATAGCTCCAAGAATTTCTTTGTTCTCAACGCCTCCTATTTAGAGGAATTAGGCACTTCAACGACCTTTTATGGTTATAAGGGTATCCAAAGTACAAACCTGATGGTTGTTTGTTATCCCAACCATTCTTCCCAACCCTGATACCGATCAGGAAAGGGCTAATTTCTAACAAAGTTTTTCTCTTGTTGATTCCTATTTCGAGGTGTAGTGCTTTTCTCCTCTATGCTGCCTATTGGTACTAGTAGAGTCGGATTGGCCTGTAATACAGAACCGATCCTGTAGGTGTAACCTTTCGCTCAATACTCAAATCTACAATTGAAGCATCTGAGGCCACATCAATCGAGGATACACGACAGAAGGAATTGTTAGTCCACCTCACCTTCCCCAAGCGCAGGTTTCCTTTACTAATTTTGTTCTCTCTATGCGAACCCCCTCTCTTTCTCGTAAGACTGAGATGTAGGTAGGGCTAAAAAAAAAAGAGTCAAATCGCACCATCTCTATAATAAGTAAATGCCCTTTTTTCCCCTGAGGTTGTCGGAATTATTTGCAATAAAATATTGGCTACAATCGAGGAGGTCTTATCAATGAAATTTCCATTTATACGGGATCTAGGCATAATTCCCAATCCATTCGATATAGAATTCTTTTCATTTTACCACAAAATAACATAAAAACAAAACATTCGATTCTTATAAATCGATCCATCTGCTCTAAATGGATAAGAGAGGTATGGATTTTCCGCTCAGCTCAAATTGTCTCCGTTTCCTTCTGTTTGGACAAGAAGAGATATAAAATATTTGACTAAGACTGGATTTCATTCTACTTTCCTATTTCTCAACAACAACTTCTCTCATCAGCTATTTTGCTTTTTCAAAGTCATTAATTGCCCCATACCCTTTTTTATATTTAGATTGTATGGCGTAACGTACCTTATGCAAATAGAATTCTAGGGTTCCTTTATTTTCTTATGGAATAAGAAGAATTCTTCCATTCTCTTTTTTTGGGGGTTTTCCTAAAAGAAAAACTTTTGAAGGGAGCGGAATTCCTAGTAAAAAAATCTTGGATCCTTCTGCTTAGATGAAAAGGAATTTTTCTAATAGAGCCATGGAATCCCCGAGCCGTTGTGGCTGTACCTGTACTGTAGGAATACGAAAACTCGCTATTCACTCAGTTTATTTTCCATAATAAGATTATGGAGGAGAGATGGCCGAGCGGTTTAAGGCGTAGCATTGGAACTGCTATGTAGACTTTTGTTTACCGAGGGTTCGAATCCCTCTCTTTCCGTTTCTCTTAATTCATCGACGTTAGCGATCACAATGTATCAAATTAAATAACAATTTATTCCAGCAATAATACCTTTATTTAATAGAAATTCTCTATAGCAAATTACTGTGGTATGTAAAATAAACATGGAGGAAATAACAAATTAGTTCGGGGAAAGGGGAAGGGGAAAAAAATCTATGAACCTTTCCTTTTTTCGTTAAGTTCAAGTCTGGCGAGAGTAATATTCTACAACTAACAACTCATTTATTTTGAGACCGACCCACTTCCTATCTAGAATTTTTTTTACTAGTCCTTTATATTGCAATGTGTCAACCGTCAAATGCTTTGGCAATTTGCCCGGGTCGGATGAAGCAATAGAATTTTGAACTAGACGTTTTGATCTTTGGTTATCCTTCGTAGTAATAATATCTCGGGGTTTACAACGAAAACTTGGTATATCAACTATACGACCATTAACTAAAATATGTCTATGGTTAACTAATTGCCGGGCCCCAGGAATGGTTAAAGCCATACCCAATCGAAAAAGGATATTATCCAAACGCATTTCAAGTAATTGTAGTAAAACCTGACCTGTTGACCTTTTTGCGTTTCCCGCGATATGTACATATCTAAGTAATTGTCGTTCTGTCAGACCATAATGAAAACGCAATTTCTGTTTTTCTTGAAGACGAATACGATATTGCTCTTTTTTCCCAGAATGGAATTTCTTTTTCGGATTACTTCCGGATTTAGGCGTTTTTCTAGTGAGTCCTGGTAAAGCTCCCAGACGGCGTATTTTTTTTAAACGAGGTCCTCGATAACGGGACATGAAGACTCCTTTTTGATTTTATTGAAATTTCATTTTACACAATAAATTTCATTCTATTTACATTACGGAATACATCGAAATTAAAACAGAATTAAACTAAAGGATAAACAGAGTAAAATCTACTAAAGTACTACAAAAAATGGAATTTCATCAACATCTGGATTTTTTTTATATATATTATATATTTTTATGCTTTGTATCTAGCAAAATTGTAAGGTAAAACCACATAATAGAATAGACCCTGGATTCCCCATTTAATTCGTATAAATGGAGAGATTCTTGTTCATGGAACATCGATAGAGAAAAAAGCCGACTATCGGATTTGAACCGATGACCCTCGCATTACAAATGCGATGCTCTAACCTCTGAGCTAAGTGGGCTTACATAACAGAAATAGTGTAACAAATAGAAATATATATAGGAAATCCGTAAAATAGCAGATCTTAATTATTAATCTTACTTATTAACTAGTTCGAAATTGGAAGTTCTACTTAGAAAAAAAATACTAGAATTTCATAAAGATAAAGTTAGCTTGATATGCTTAACTAAATAATATTCTTAAATAGGATTATATAATTATAATATTCTTAAATAGGATTATATAATTTAATAGGATTATATAATTTATTGAACTTTCTTTCTTTTTATTTCTCTAATTCGCAAATGGATTTTTCTAATAGAATCTATTTCCATTTCTATATTGGATTTGATTTCATCTATTTACAATTTGATAAGGCTTGGACGAATAATCTAATACATAGAAAAGAATAATATATATGAATAATATAATAAAGAGAAAATGCCAATCTCTTGGCATTTTCATTCGATCATTAGATACATTTTTTGAGATATTTTGTTTTGTTAATAATTTAATAATAAATATTTCACTAAGGAGAAGATAGAATCATAGAAAATGAAATTTCTAATTCAGATTAGAAAAAAAAGAATGAATATAAAGCGTTATAGTACGATTTTGAATACTCTAAAAAAGAAAGGAGGGAGGCGGGGGAGAGAAAAACTTTTGGATATATTGATTCCGATTGAATTGCAAATATATCAACGATAGAATCAATTCAATTCTGAATTGCAATAAGCAGGGTCTCTCAAATAGAGATGAGCTGCTAGACTACGTCGAATAATGAATTCAATGATTCAAAAAAAACTAAGAGATGGATGAAATTACACAAGGAATCCAGGTTTCAAAGAAAAGGAAAATGGGGATATGGCGAAATCGGTAGACGCTACGGACTTGATTGTATTGAGCCTTGGCATGGAAACCTGCTAAGTGGTAACTTCCAAATTCAGAGAAACCCTGGAATGAAAAATGGGCAATCCTGAGCCAAATCCCTTTTTTGAAAAAAACAAGTGGTTCTCAAACTAGAACCCAAAGGAAAAGGATAGGTGCAGAGACTCAATGGAAGCTGTTCTAACGAATCGAGGTAATTACGTTGTGTCGGGAGTGGAACTCCCTCGAAATTAGAGAAAGAAGGGCTTTATACATCTAATACACACGTATAGATACTGACATAGCAAACGATTAATCACGGAACCCATATCATAATATAGGTTCTTTATTTATTTATTTTGTAGAATGAAATTAGGAATGATTATGAAATAGAAAATTCTGAATTTTTTTAGAATTATTGTGAATCCATTCCAATCGAATATTCAGTAATCAAATCCTTCAATTCATTGTTTTCGAGATCTTTTCAAAAGTGGATTAATCAGACGAGGATAAAGAGAGAGTCCCATTCTACATGTCAATACTGACAACAATGAAATTTCTAGTAAAAGGAAAATCCGTCGACTTTCTAAGTCGTGAGGGTTCAAGTCCCTCTATCCCCAAACCTTCTTTTATTCCCTAACCATAGTATTTATCCTTTTTATTTATTTTATCAATGGGTTTAAGATTCATTAGCTTTCTCATTCTACTCTTTCACAAAGGAGTGCGAAGAGAACTCAATGAATCTTATGCTATTCATTAAATAGATGATTTCTTTTTTATTAGAGTAGAGTATCGGAAAGGAATCTCGATTATTAATTCTATTTTGAAGTATTATTAAGTAAGCCTTCACAATGCATAGGACTACCCCCCCCATTTGCAAATTTGGAATGAAATACCTTATTTATTTTTTAGTCCCTTTAATTGACATAGATGCAAATAGTCTACTAGGATGATGCACAAGAAAGGGTCAGGATAGCTCAGTTGGTAGAGCAGAGGACTGAAAATCCTCGTGTCACCAGTTCAAATCTGGTTCCTGGCACAGAAAATAAAGGGGATCTACTGAATAGATATTGATACAAATACCTCGAGATGGATTGGGGTACATATTCATTAATAATCTAGATAGTATAGACTAAGTGGATAAATCTCTAAACACTTCTTTTTCTTTTTAGAAAAGGATTAAAATCTCTGGTTCTTTTCTTTCTAGTATAGAATATAGAAGGAGGTGAGATTAGGTGCTCCTTTCTTCATTTTTGCATTTCTTATTAATTTTGTATTCTGCTATTCCAAAGAATATTTTATTATTCTTGCTTATCTTATTTTCCTAGTTGTTCTAAGTAATGCGCGCGGTACAAAGTTCGTGGTAGGAACTTCTTTGAGTCATTGTATTTTTATGTTCATATGAAGGAAACAAATATGTGATTTTTCACATTGGAAAATCAAAATGAAGCCCTTTTTCACTCAGTCTATCTGGACCTTTTTGTATAATAGGAATTAATTAGAATATAATAGGTATTTCGTTTCGTCTAGGAACAGAACGTAAAAATATTCCTTGACTTGAATAAAATCTGGAATTGTGTTGTATAAGTGAACATGAATTTATTATAATTCAATGAGCATCTTGTATTTCATAGAAATTGGGGGTTATATAGTCCTTACGTAAGGGCCAGCCTATCCAACTTTCCGGCATTAAGATACGTTTAAGACGTGGATGATTATCATAAGAAATTCCCACCATATCATAAGATTCGCGTTCTTGAAAATCGGCACTTCTCCAAACCCAGAAGACAGACGGGATTCTAGGATTATCCTTTTGGGCAAAGACTTTTATGCATACTTCTTCTGGGTTATCTATACCATACTGTATTCTCGTAAGATGATACACGCTAGCTAAAAATCCACCGGGTGCTACGTCATAAGCACATTGGGAACGTAAATAATTGTAACCATATACATATAAAATGACAGCAATGGAATCCCAATCCCCTGCTTTTATTTGTAAAGTCTCTATTCCTCGGTGATCGAAGCCCAAAGATCTATGAACCACCTCATGTTTGACTAGCCAATTAGATAACCAACCCTGCTGCATTGTCTTGATCTCTCCCCCTTTGTATAAATATTTCACATTTCAAATGAAAGTTTGAAAGATTGCACTGCTCTTTCTTTTTCTGAACAAAAGAACCCCCCCCCCCCTAATTCACTAATTTGTAGGAAGATACTGGACTTTTGGATTTTAAAAAAGTTTCAGAAGATATATCTAAAGTGGATGGTGATTGATAGAGCAATTCTTGTTCGTAAGTTCCAGTGTGAGTACTGCGCCGAACATAAAGCTTGTGACTGGTAGTAAAACATCGATTTTTCTTTTGACTTTGACATAGAGTTCGATCCTCAACTATTTCTCGCGATATCTTCTTGCGAAGTTTTGTTAGGGCATCTATAACAGCCTCTGGTTTAGGCGGGCAACCCGGTAGGTAGACATCCACAGGAATTAACTTATCAACTCCCCGAACAGTACTATAGGAATCCGTACTGAACATTCCCCCTGTAATAGTACAGGCTCCCATAGCAATGACGTATTTTGGTTCAGGCATTTGCTCATATAATCGCACTAAAGATGGAGCCATTTTCATTGTTACCGTACCAGCTGTTAAAATTAGGTCTGCTTGCCTAGGACTTGATCTTGGTACCAATCCATAACGATCAAAGTCGAATCGTGAGCCTATTAATGAAGCAAATTCAATGAAACAACAACTGGTACCATATAGAAGGGGCCATAAACTGGAGAGTCTGGACCAATTCGAAAGATCATTTGGTGTAGTTGAAATAACAGAATTGGAACTTGTTTGGTCAAGTAACGGAAACTCAATCAAACTCATAACTGTCTCAATGGAATCTTTTCCTTCTTTTTTTTTTTTGTCTGAATATTCAGTTAAGACCATTCCAAGGCTCCTTTTCGCCATGCATAAACTAAACCAACAACTAGGATAAGCACAAAAATAAAAGCTTCGATAAAAACGGATACACCCAATACGTCGAAACTCATTGCCCAAGGATAGAGAAAGACCGTTTCCACATCAAAAACAACAAAAACTAGCGCAAACATGTAATAGCGTATTCGGAATTGTAACCAAGCCCCCCCCATGGGTTCTATACCCGATTCATAACTAGAAAGCTTCTCTGGTCCTTCACTAACCGGGGCTAAAAGCTCTGAAATCCAAAATACCAAAATAGGAATAAGGCTTGCTATTATTAGAAATGTCCAAAAAATATCATATTCGTGAAGCAGAAACATAAATGTACTCCCATTAATGTGTAATAGGCGGAACTGAATTAGTCAATTCAAGTTGGCATTGTCCATTTATCCAGAACTTCTCTCTTTTCCTCGGTGAAACAAGAATCTGTTTTGCTTAAACCGAAGACAAAGACCGCTTACTTTAGCCTTTGTTTCTTTTGTGCCATGTCTTCCTTAAGGATTCATCCAATGGAATCCCCACTTCCTTTCTTTTTTATTTCCCTTCTATTTAGATATGGTATAGACCTAATTCTTATACAAAGAAAACTCTTTCGCTTCACTTTGTCTCGCTTTCTCTAGAATCTCTAGAAAAAAGAATTGCTCTACCCTTTATTTAATGATAGTCAGAGACTATTAAATAAAAAAGAAAATACTTACTACTAATTAGATTAGTACTAATTAAAATAGGATGACTAATGTATGCAGCCTAATGAGGAGTAATACTAAAAAAAAAGAACTCTATTTCCAAATTATGAAACAGAATATCCAGTTTTCTTATTTACTCTTTCTTTTTTTTTTTTCTTTCGATTTTTTCTATTTAAAGTAGATCGATTTAGATAATGTATATTTTGATAATGTATATATGTAATATACTTCAAACAAAATAGGAATTCGCAAAATAGAGAAAATCGTTGCAGTCATTATAGGAAAGTCTAGGGACTTAGAGCATATCCTATTTGAAGGATGATGGAATTCAAATCAGGTAAGAGATCCTTCCTTCTATTGATTTGCTAAAAATTCTTTTTTCTTTTCCTGTCTCTATGATTTTCGATGAATGAGCCTATGGTAATGCTTTTATCTCTATTCTATGGCGCAATCGACCGTCGAGTCTATAAACAAGTACTAATAAGGAAAAGAAAACGATACTAAAGGAAACATAAGATATCCATCCGAAAATGGAAAAAAGACATCCATCCGAAAATGGAAAAAAGACGTATATATTAGGGCTATACGGATTCGAACCGTAGACCTTCTCGGTAAAACAGATCAAACGGATTATTATCGAAATGATTCGAACTGTTTCAAAGACCCAACATGCATTTTTCTGCATTGGGCTCTTTCATCAACTGATGTAAAGATCAGTTAATCCACCATAGTTTTTCTTTAGGGAAAGATAATAAGATGGCTCCCTATGCTCTGATTGATTATTTGTATTATGATCTATCTAGGAGCAATACCAAAGTGTTTCAAAGGAGGATTACCTTGACTTAGGTCTGCCTCCGGCCTAAATTAAATCAACCTAAGTGAAATGGAATCTCTATCGTTCCGCTGCAAGAGTTGACTATGAGACTTCATACACCTTAAAGTTCATAGAACGAAAAGAAGTTTTTTGGAGGCCCTTATCCTCATTATGCCTAGCATTGAGTGGGCTGGATATTTACCTTATCAACTAGCAAATCAATAGGGGTTCTATTTGATTAGGCACCTGAATTGGCACCTGAATCGGACTGAACCGACTGTTTGTCAGGCTACTGTTCTCCTATTCTTTCGAATCCATGAAGTAAGACATTGATTTTGCAATAAGATCAATTATGTTCATTGCATAACAAGTTCCCTTGAAAAGCATTGGCGCACGTGTAAGCGAGTTGCTCTACCGAACTGAGCTATAGCCCTTGTCAGCGATATCTTAACATATAGATAATTTCTTGTCAAGATGAATATTCTCTAATGCCAGAGGATATCCCTTTGATCCGTTTACTATAACATACCAATAACATAACATAAACATACCAATAACGGAGCGGTATTGCTTATAAAAAGGATTCGATCTATAATCGATCGAAGTAATGGGGCTTCTTTTGTGGTGATAAATTGCCTACTTAACTCAGTGGTTAGAGTATTGCTTTCATACGGCGGGAGTCATTGGTTCAAATCCAATAGTAGGTAGGTAGGTAGAAAAATTACTAGATAGCATTGAACTTACTTCGCTTTGCTATCTAATCACTTTTTCTACCCTTCTTTCCTTTTTCTTTGTATCAACGAAACCTTTGGATTGTCTTCAATTGGATGGGGGAATCCAATTGACAGCCTCGACTCGTATCCTAGCTCGTCTTAGAGCTAGCTTCGCTTCAACCAATTCTTTCGTACCCTCAGCTCTACTCAAGTTAGCTTCGGCTATTTCAAGTGCCTGTTGAGCTTCTTCTGGATCAATGTCACTACCCAGTTCTGCATCATTTCCTAAAATGATGATCTCATTATTAACTATTCTCGCAAAACCACTCCACAGAACCGCTGTTAACCATTGGTCGTTGAGGAGGCGTATTCTCAAAGGGCCCATATCTACAGCTGTGTTAATGGGAGCGTGGTTTGGTAATACACCAATTTGGCCACTATTAGTAGATAAAATGATTTCTTTCACTTCACAATCCCAAATAATTCGTTTAGGAGTCAGTACATAAAGATTTAATTTCATTTCTTCAATTTGCTCTCCTCTTCTAAGTTTATAGCTTTCGTGCTAGCTTCATCGATGTTCCCCACCAAATAAAAAGCCTGTTCAGGTAGGCTATCTAATTCTCCGGAAAGGATTAGTTGAAATCCCCTAATTGTTTCTGCAAGACCAACATACTTTCCTGGAGAACCGGTAAAAACTTCTGCCACAAAGAACGGTTGTGATAAGAATCGCTCAATTTTTCGTGCTCTTGCTACAGTTAAACGGTCCTCCTCCGATAATTCATCCAACCCAAGAATTGCGATAATGTCCTGAAGTTCTTTGTAACGTTGTAAAGTTTCCTTAACTCTTTGCGCAGTTTCATAATGTTCGTTGCCAACGATCCGAGGCTGTAACATAGTTGAGGTTGAATCTAAAGGATCTACTGCGGGATAAATACCCTTGGAAGCTAATCCTCTGGAAAGTACGGTAGTAGCGTCCAAATGTGCAAATGTTGTGGCAGGAGCAGGGTCGGTCAAATCGTCCGCAGGTACATAAACTGCTTGGATCGAAGTTATAGATCCCTTTTTGGTAGAAGTAATTCTTTCTTGCAAAGAACCCATTTCTGTACTAAGGGTAGGTTGATAACCCACTGCGGAGGGCATTCTCCCTAATAAGGCGGATACTTCCGATCCTGCTTGAACAAAACGAAAGATATTATCGATGAATAAAAGCACGTCTTGTTTATTAACATCTCGGAAATATTCTGCCATAGTTAGGGCAGTTAAACCAACTCTCATACGAGCTCCCGGCGGTTCATTCATTTGGCCATAGACTAGAGCTACCTTTGATTCCTCAATATTTTTTTCATTAATTACTCCGGATTCCTTCATTTCCATATAAAGATCATTTCCTTCACGAGTCCGTTCCCCTACTCCGCCAAATACGGATACACCCCCATGAGCTTTAGCAATGTTATTGATTAATTCCATGATGAGTACTGTTTTACCTACTCCTGCCCCCCCAAATAGTCCGATTTTTCCTCCACGCCGATAAGGAGCTAAAAGATCGACCACCTTAATACCTGTTTCAAAGATGGATAATTTCGTATCTAACTCGATAAAGGCAGGCGCGGATCTATGAATAGGGAATGTTGCACTAGTATCTACAGGACCCAAATTGTCAATGGGCTCTCCAAGAACGTTAAAAATTCGTCCGAGAGTAGCTCCACCGACTGGAACACTTAGAGGAGCTCCAGTGTCAATCACTTCCATTCCTCTCATTAACCCGTCTGTAGCACTCATAGCTACAGCTCTAACTCGATTATTTCCTAATAATTGTTGTACCTCACAAGTCACATTAATTTGCTTATCGGCAATGTCTCGACTCTTGACTATCAAAGCGTTATAAATATAAGGCAACTTGCCCGGGGGAAAAGTGATATCCAGCACGGGTCCAATAATTTGATCAATACGCCCTGCACTTTTTTCTTCAATTGTGGAAACCCCGGGACGCGAAGTAGTAGGATTGGTTCTCATAATTATCACATAATAAAAAAAAAAGGAATTTGTCGAAATTTTTCTTTTTTTTTTCTTGTTGAATAATGCCAAATCCAATCAAAAAAATATCCAAAAATCCAAAAGTCACAAGGAAATGAATTAGTTAATTCAATAAAAAAGAAAAGGGGACTAGAACTTGATTTCGTTGCCCAAGTGAATCCCATTCAATCGTTTACCCATGGAATGAGTCCGTTGGAAAGTTCAATCAATCTTTTTTTCATATACATCTCGCCTTTTTTGAAGGATCTGTGCCTACTCTACTTTCCTATCTAGGACTTCGATATACAAAATATATACTACTGTGAAGCATAGATTGCTGTCAACAGAGAATTTTCTTAGTATTTAGGTATTTAGATTCAAAATATGAAAGGGCCTATTAAGAACTTGTAAAATTGTAAAATAAGGATTAGGGATTGGTTTGGGTTGCGCTATATCTATCAAAGAGTATACAATAATGATGGATTTGGTGAATCAAATCCACGGTTTAATAACGAACCATGTTAACTTACCATAACAACAACTCAATTCCTATCGAATTCCTATAGTAGAATTCCTATAGGATAGAACGTACACAGGGTGTACGCATTATATATGAATGAAACATATTCATTAACTTAAGCATACTCTTTTTTTTTATTTAATGAGTTGATATTAATTGAATATCTTTTTTTTAAGATTTTTGCAAAGGTTTCATTTACGCTAATCCATATCGAGTAGACCTTGTCGTTGTGAGAATTCTTAATTCATGAGTTGTAGGGAGGGACTTATGTCACCACAAACAGAAACTAAAGCAAGTGTTGGATTTAAAGCTGGTGTTAAGGATTATAAATTGACTTACTACACCCCGGAGTACGAAACCAAGGATACTGATATCTTGGCAGCATTCCGAGTAACTCCTCAGCCCGGGGTTCCGCCTGAAGAAGCAGGGGCTGCAGTAGCTGCAGAATCTTCTACTGGTACATGGACAACTGTTTGGACTGATGGACTTACCAGTCTTGATCGTTACAAAGGACGATGCTATCACATCGAGCCCGTTCCTGGGGAAGCAGATCAATACATCTGTTATGTAGCTTATCCATTAGACCTATTTGAAGAGGGTTCTGTTACTAACATGTTTACTTCCATTGTGGGTAACGTATTTGGTTTCAAAGCCCTACGCGCTCTACGTTTGGAGGATCTACGAATCCCCCCTACTTATTCAAAAACTTTCCAAGGTCCGCCTCACGGTATCCAAGTTGAAAGGGATAAGTTGAACAAGTATGGCCGTCCTTTATTGGGATGTACTATTAAACCAAAATTGGGATTATCCGCAAAAAATTACGGTAGAGCGTGTTATGAGTGTCTACGCGGTGGACTTGATTTTACCAAAGATGATGAAAACGTAAACTCACAACCATTTATGCGCTGGAGAGACCGTTTTGTCTTTTGTGCCGAAGCAATTTATAAAGCACAAGCCGAAACCGGTGAAATCAAGGGGCATTACTTAAATGCGACTGCAGGTACATGCGAAGAAATGATTAAGAGAGCTGTATTTGCAAGGGAATTAGGGGCTCCTATTGTAATGCATGACTACTTAACTGGAGGATTCACTGCAAATACCAGTTTGGCTCATTATTGCCGCGACAACGGCCTACTTCTTCACATTCACCGAGCAATGCATGCAGTTATTGATAGACAGAAAAATCATGGTATGCATTTCCGTGTATTAGCTAAAGCATTGCGTATGTCTGGGGGAGATCATGTCCACGCCGGTACAGTAGTAGGTAAGTTAGAAGGGGAACGCGAAATGACTTTAGGTTTTGTTGATTTATTGCGCGATGATTTTATTGAAAAAGATCGTGCTCGCGGTGTCTTTTTCACTCAGGACTGGGTATCCATGCCAGGTGTTATACCGGTGGCTTCAGGAGGTATTCATGTTTGGCATATGCCAGCTCTGACCGAAATCTTTGGAGACGATTCCGTATTACAATTTGGTGGGGGAACTTTAGGACATCCTTGGGGTAATGCACCTGGTGCAGCAGCTAATCGGGTGGCTTTAGAAGCCTGTGTACAAGCTCGTAACGAAGGGCGCGATCTTGCTCGTGAAGGTAATGAAATTATCAAACAAGCTTGCAAATGGAGTCCTGAACTAGCCGCAGCTTGTGAAGTATGGAAGGCGATCAAATTCGAGTTCGCGCCGGTAGATACCATAGATTAAGTAGATAAAACTAGATATAAAGAGGGTCCAAATAAAAAAGAAGCAAAATAGAAAGAGAAAAAATAAGTTACGAAATGCAGTAATTCTTCTTTATTCTTCTAATTGATTGCAATTAAATTCGGCTCAATCTTTTTTTTTCTAAAAAAAGATTGAGCCGAATTTAAATAGATCTTGATATGATCATGAGACTTGACAAATCAAGATTATTCTATTCTATATATATAGAAAGGTATAATACAATAAACAAATATAAATAAAAATATAGTATTATCATACGATAATGAAATCAAATACGCAGTATTTACAGAAAAGAGTCTTCGTTTATTGGGAAAGAATCAATATACTTTTAATGTCGAATCGGGATTCACTAAGACAGAAATAAAGCATTGGGTCGAACTCTTCTTTGGTGTTAAGGTAGTAGCTGTGAATAGCCATCGACTACCCGGAAAGGGTAGAAGAATGGGACCTATTCTGGGACATACAATGCATTACAGACGTATGATCATTACCCTTCAACCGGGTACTCTATTCGACTTCTACTTTTTAAAGGGTATTTTTAAACTTAAAGAGGTATTTGTTTTATTCTCACAACCGCTTTCTTTTGAATCCAATTTCAAGTTCGATTAGAAGAATAGAAAGGCCATGAGAATGGGAAAAGATAAATCAAATCTTTTTAATTAGTTCCCCTTTTTTCCAATTTTCTTATTATCCATTCCATTCATTTTTTTTTTTAGATTTTAGATATAGAATACTTTAGTTTTTTATAGAATACTTTATAGAATACTAAAGTATTCTATAAAAAATCTTTATTTTGTAAACTAAAAAATACAATAGTCAATATTCCTTATAATAGATATACTTAATTATATCTTAAGAATCTTAAGATATATTTCGAATAGATAGAAATAGTAAATTTTAATTGAGACACATAATCTATGACAGATTTTAACTTACCCTCTATTTTCGTGCCTTTAGTAGGCTTAGTATTTCCAGCAATTGCAATGGCTTCTTTATTTCTTTATGTTCAGAAAAATAAGATTGTCTAGAACCGACGGGGACAAATTTTCTCAATGTATTTCCAGGATCATAATACAGATATTTTTTAGTGTAAGTAATATAATATGATAGGGTATATAGCTCTTTCTACACACAAATGAAAAACGTCTATGGATGCGGATATACGCTACGAGGATAAATGCATCCATATGCGTAGCCGAGTATAGCGAGTTTTTTTTTTAAGTGGATCCACGAATTTTTTTGAATAGAAAGTCAATGTATCTAACCGATTATTTCACAGGAGTACTAGCTGCTGAAGGCTATTTCAGAATCAAAAAAAGGTAAAGTCAAAATCATTTAGCTTATTCTCTCAATTTCAATTGACTGCTACTGGATTTAGTATATCTACTATGAATTGGCGATCAGAACACATATGGATAGAACTTCTAAAAGGTTCTCGAAAAAGAGGCAATTTTTTCTGGGCCTGTATTCTTTTTCTAGGTTCATTAGGATTCTTCGTGGTTGGGGCTTCCAGTTATCTTGGTAAGAATATGATATCCGTACTTCCATCTCAACAAATTCTTTTTTTTCCACAGGGGGTCGTGATGTCTTTCTACGGAATCGCGGGCCTATTCATTAGCTCCTATTTGTGGTGCACTATTTTGTGGAATGTAGGCAGTGGTTATGACCAATTCGATAGAAAAGAGGGAATAGTGTGCATTTTTCGTTGGGGATTCCCTGGAGTAAAACGTCGCATCTTCCTTCGATTCCTTGTGCGGGATATTCAATCAATTAGAATTCAGGTTAAAGAGGGTCTTTATCCTCGTCGTATCCTTTATATGGAAATCCGGGGCCAAGGGGTTATTCCCTTGACTCGTACTGATGAGAAGTTTTTTACTCCACGAGAAATTGAACAAAAAGCTGCCGAATTAGCCTATTTCTTGCGCGTACCACTTGAAGTATTTTGAGTACCAATTGCAATTTTTTGCAATTGTAAGGGGATTTTCGAGTATTTATCTAAAGGAAGGAACAAACGAGGATAAGAGAAAATTGCTTCTAATTTGTTTTGTCCAAGTGAGATATATGGCATAATATTCTTCCATTTTTATATGTTAGATCTAAGAAAGAACCCAATACAATGAAAGTCCACTAGTATACAAAAAGATAAATAGATACAAACACAAGGTCTCAAACCTTGTTATAGAGTTTTTGTTTTGCTTCAAAGAAAAGAAATAGAATATAGAGTCAGCGAATGAAGCGGATTCATTAACAACTCAATTTACAGATCAAAAATGAAAAAAAAGAAAGCATTGCCTTCTTTCCTATATCTTGTATTTATCATACTTTTGCCCTGGGGAGTCTCTTTCTCTTTTAACAAATGTCTGGAACTTTGGATTAAGAATTGGTGGAATACCAAGCAATACGAAACTTTCTTAACTGATATTCAAGAGAAAAGGATTCTAGAAGGATTCATAGAATTACAAGAACTTTTTCTCTTGGACGAAATGATAAAAGAGAAACCGAAGACACATGTACAAAAGCCTTCTATAGGAATACACACGGAAATAATAGAATTGGCCAAAATGGATAATGAGGATCATCTCCATATCATTTTGCATTTCTCAACAAATATAATCTGTTTGGCTATTCTAAGTGGTTCTTTTTTTCTGGGTAAAGAAGAACTGGTCATTTTGAATTCTTGGGTTCAGGAATTCTTCTATAACTTAAATGACTCAATAAAAGCTTTTTTTATTCTTTTAGTTACTGATTTTTTTGTTGGATTTCACTCCACCCGCGGGTGGGAACTACTAATTCGTTGGGTCTACAACAATCTTGGATGGGCTCCTAACGAGCTAATTTTCACTATTTTTGTTTGTAGTTTTCCTGTGATTCTAGACACGTGTTTGAAATTTTGGGTCTTTTTTTGTTTAAACCGTATATCTCCTTCGCTTGTAGTCATTTATCATTCAATTAGTGAAGCATAAACTCACTCATTTGATTTCCTAAGATTAATCAAATTAGCTTCTTTCTTCCTTTAGAAAGAAAGCCCTTTTCCTTTTGAGCAAAATTCTTTCTATTTTTCCCTGCTCAAGATATTCATCATTCCAGTACAACTGTTGCAGTAGAATGACAACAGACTCGTGTATAGGGAACTATATTAGCTTAGCTACCTATCTAATTTATTGTAGAAATTCCGGGATCCGCGATTGGACATGGAAAATAGAAATACTTTTTCTTGGTTAAAGGAACAGATGATTCGATCGATTTCTGTATCGATCATGATATACGTAATAACTCGCACATCTATTTCAAATGCATATCCCATTTTTGCGCAGCAGGGTTATGAAAACCCGCGGGAAGCAACTGGACGAATTGTATGTGCCAATTGCCATTTAGCTAATAAGCCCGTGGATATTGAAGTTCCCCAAGCAGTGCTTCCTGATACTGTATTTGAAGCAGTTCTTCGAATCCCTTATGATATGCAGCTGAAACAAGTTCTTGCTAATGGTAAAAAGGGAGGGCTGAATGTGGGTGCTGTTCTTATTTTGCCCGAGGGATTCGAATTAGCGCCGCCCAACCGTATTTCTCCTGAGTTGAAAGAAAAGATAGGAAATCTCTCTTTTCAGAGTTATCGTCCCAATAAAAAAAATATTCTTGTGATAGGCCCTGTTCCCGGTAAGAAATATAGTGAAATTGTCTTTCCCATTCTTTCCCCCGATCCCGCTACGAAAAAAGACGTTCATTTCTTAAAATATCCCATATATGTAGGGGGAAACCGAGGAAGGGGACAGATCTATCCTGATGGTAGCAAGAGTAACAATACGGTCTATAATGCTACGTCAACAGGTATAGTAAAAAAAATACTACGTAAAGAAAAGGGGGGATATGAAATATCCATAGTCGATGCATCGGATGGACGCGAAGTGATTGATATTATACCCCCCGGGCCAGAACTTCTTGTTTCAGAGGGGGAATCGATCAAGCTCGATCAACCATTAACAAGCAATCCTAATGTGGGAGGGTTTGGTCAGGGGGATGCGGAAATAGTGCTTCAGGATCCATTGCGCGTCCAAGGCCTTTTGTTCTTCTTCGCATCTGTCATTTTGGCACAAGTTTTTTTGGTTCTCAAAAAGAAACAGTTTGAAAAGGTTCAATTGTACGAAATGAATTTCTAGATCCCGGGATTTCTTACCATCTAGTTGGTAAAAAGTCTCGATTTCTGGAATTCCTTATTTCTATCTCATGCAAAAGAAGAGGATCCAAAGCAGAGGCGAGAACAATAAAAGGAACAAGTCCTTTTAGGAGGAATTGCGGGTCTTCTTAATCCTCTATTGGGCACAAGAAAAAGGCAAAAAAGCCTTTTTCTTGTGTCGATTCTTCTTGTATCGAAGTAAGAATCATTTTTCTTCTTAATTTTTTTTGTCAAAGATTACTATTTATTCTTTATTCGGGTCTGTCTTTTGGACTTCCTTTGCTTAGGTTCGGGCGCGGTAGTGGACAAACAGAGGGAAAGAAAGTATGGTGGGGGACAAATTTCTTGTGATCAAATAGAATTGCTTGACTTTTTCAATTAAGTTAAACTTCGAACTTACAGAAATTTTGTAAAAAAAATGTATACCCTCCCATTGAAGGGTGGTTTTTACTTTTAGGCTAGTTGAGTAGTTTTAATTAAGGTTTTATTAGTTTATTACTCTAAACTAAATCAATGATTTGCAGGATACACTTCCTTCGTGGAATAAAATATGGGATCCTCTCCCCTCTTTTTTGTTGCTTCATAAGAGTGAATCAATTTTATGGGCGAAAGGCGGGGGCTTTAAATCAACCGATGGATTGCTTCACTAACATCATTAATAAACAAAAGAATAAATAGAGGGATTCTAACCATCAGAGCAAAGGTTTTCTCTTTGTTATTTTTACAAATGGAAATGGATAACCAATTTGTAGATTATAGAATAGATGAAAATTGGGTTAATTAAGAATTCCGCGGGTCCTTTCCGCTCTAATCAGATAAAGGGGGGTAAGGACCCGCTAAGCTCCTACTTTTTCATGTTTACAACCTGGCTCATCCTATTACTATAGAGATGAACCCAATCCAGAATAGGAACCGTAAAAGA